CTGTTTCTAGAGTAGGATCTGCAGCTCAAATAAAAGCCATGAAACAAGTAGCCGGCAAATTAAAATTGGAACTAGCTCAATTCGCGGAATTAGAAGCCTTTGCCCAATTTGCTTCTGATCTCGATAAAGCTACTCAGAATCAATTGGCAAGAGGTCAACGATTACGCGAGTTACTCAAACAATCCCAAGCAGACCCTCTTCCGGTGGAAGAACAGGTAGTTACTATTTATACCGGAGCGAATGGCTATCTTGATCCATTAGAAGTCGGACAGGTAAAAAAATTTCTTATTCAGTTACGTAACTACTTAAAAAAGAATAAACCTCAATTCGAAGAAATTATATCTTCTACCAAAACATTCACCGAGCAAGCGGAAGCCCTTTTGAAAGAAGCTATTCCGGAACAGGTCGAACAGTTTTTACTTCAGGAACAAACATAAATTCACCACTCTTATTATTAAAGAATAATAATTGAGAAATAGTTCTGATTCAAATCATTAAAAATAGATGGAAATAAATTGCGTCCAATAGGATTTGAACCTATACCAAAGGTTTAGAAGACCTCTGTCCTATCCATTAGACAATGGACGCTTTTCATTCCTATTTTTCGAATTCTTTCTTTCTCTCGGATAAAATGTGATTACGATTACAAGGAAAATCCTTTAGGTAATAGGTAATCTAGGTAATCAAGGATGCATACCTACATTTATAATACTAATTTATAATACATAATTAAGGAATAGAGTATTAAGCGGGTAGCGGGAATCGAACCCGCATCGTTAGCTTGGAAGGCTAGGGGTTATAGTCGACGTTAGTTGATTATTTTTAACGTCTCTAATTCAAAACCGAACATGAATTTTTGGTTTCATTCGGCTCCTTTATGGAAAATCGATATATTCCCATCTCAGAGAATAAAGGATATCCATAACATCTATGTCTGCTTTTATGTCTGAATGCATCCAAAGCTACTCGCTTTCTAGATGATCCCTCTAGACGAGGGGGAGGGGGATCATCTAAAATCCAAATCCGTTTAGTCTAGTTACTTCGTTCCCTATTTCTACTCAACTCACAGGATCCTGAGGAAAAGAGTTTGGTTTCCACCGAGCTTAAATGAAACATACGCCGATGATTTTAGTAAACCAAAATCATCATTTTTTAGCTATTGGCTTCAATATCTCCTTATCTCCTTTACAACATAAAAAATTGAATATCTAGTTACGATTGGAAATAGACTTTTGTATCTTTATCCATGGATCCTTTACTCATACTCATTCAATTGGAAGAGTTGATCCAATAAAAAAAAATTATGCTTCGCGACCTCATAATCCAATTTTGTCTTTATTAAATTTCTAATTGACCCTTGGATACAAATCGTGAGAAGTTTTATTCTTCCTCAATATGCCATTGAGAGGTAAAGGATTAAACCTTTTTAAGAAATAAAGTTTTTTGTCAGAATATGAAAAATAAAAAACTGAAAGACCCCTTAACTATTTTAGGGGTTAATAGAACGAATCACACTTTTACCACTAAACTATACCCGCTACAATTTCATTATTGTATATGAATGGAGCCTTTGTCGAATAAAGGGGGATGCGATGAAGCACAAACCAAGATAGCATCAGAATAATGAAAACTATAGCATTAACGTTTATTTCGGACTTAAAGAAAGAAAAAGATTAAGGGGAAGAGCAAAAAGGACTTATTTAATTATATACTCAATTTAATTATATATTATATATAAATATATAATATATGTGTTTAATATTAATATAATATTTCAGTTTATTGTTTATTTAATAGTTTATTTAATATATGTATAATGTATGATATGTGTCTGTATAAGAATAAAAAATGACATTTCCATTATAGAATGAGAATCTAAATTGCCCCTGGAACTTCTTTAATAACAAATCTTTTTGATTCGATATCAAATCATGATTAAATCGTTTTATTTATTCTATTAACTATGTAAACGATTCATTGGAACAAAATAAAGAAGTAATTGCCCGGCCAGTACTTAAGCGGGCCGGGCAAATTTCCTACAAAATAAAAGTAGGGTATTCTTTCTTCAGTTTCGAATCATTATATAAATTGAATTGCTGATCTGATCAAAATTTTTGATATCATATAATATCGTATACTTATATATATATATTGAATTGATAATTTTTTATATCTTTCTATTCTAATTCTAAATAAGAAAAGAAAGGAAGACGAGGGTTTTTTGATCAATCTTGACTTCAACTTTACCTGTTACATTACATAAAAAATTTTTAATTTTGAGTTGGGAGAGATGGCTGAGTGGACGAAAGCGGCGGATTGCTAATCCGTTGTACGAGTTTTATTTGTACCGAGGGTTCGAATCCCTCTCTCTCCGCTATCCCTCATCACTATTTGAAAAATCTGAATCCCTTGATTAAAATAGTTATAGTTAATGGAATAGATAAAATTAGAAGAATAAAGAATTTATAAAAAAGCAAGGAAGAGCTAAAAATATCTTATGTTATGTTTATTCTTCACGTCCAGGATTGCGTCCTGGATCATTAGATAAGAATCCGAAGATGAAGAGAGAAACAAAGAATATCACTACTGTATAAACGAAGAGTTTGAGAGTAAGCATTACAAAATCTCCAAGATAAGATCATTTTTTTTTTTTTTAGATTACCTATTTTTTTTTGTACCGCATATGCTATTTTGACATATGACCTATCTCAAACTGAAAAATAAAGTGTTTTTTTTTTTTCAAAAAATCATGAATTTAGGAGAATATTAACAATTTCATCGAAAACTTACAGCAGCTTGCCAAACAAAGGCTAAGAGAAAAAAGAATAGAGGTATAATAGGCATAATGTCTATGAGTGGATTGAAAAAAGCATAAGCCTCGGGCAATTTGACGAAGAAAAAACTACTCGAACTCAAATAAGGGATAGAATTAAGACAGATACAGATTAAACTAAAGATATTAAGCATAACAAAAATTTCGTTCTTGTAGATTAGATAATTTGATTTTGATTGGGTCATTTTTATAATATAAGGTAAAAATGAAAAAGGCAGGCCAAAAAATCCTTATTTTTTTGAACTCTCCCAAATCAAAAACCCTCTTTCAATTCTCAAACGAGAATACAAAGAATTTGACTTTCATACAATATCTTAATTGAATTCCATGTAATGATCAATTAATTTCTTATTCTATTTCTCCATGTATAGAAGCCTAGCAACAATATATTACATACTAGAATTGACGAATAACCAATATTAATATTATATTATATTAGTATTTATTAATGTTGAATAGAAAATATAAATGGGGCGTGGCCAAGCGGTAAGGCAACGGGTTTTGGTCCCGTTACTCGGAGGTTCGAATCCTTCCGTCCCAGACCCTCAGAATCAAGTGTCAAATAAAGTAAAAAAAAAAAAAAATGGTGTAGCCTAATTCTACATTTGACTTGCAATATACTAAGTAAGATATAAAGCTTTTCATTTTATACTAATTTTGCTTTATTTCAGGTTCAAGTTCAAGCCAAGAACCTTTACGTCAATTCTATGGTAGATACGAAAAGATCAGACTTCCTATGATTATGATTTTTTAACTTCAATTTTTATGATATAAATCTTTGCTTTGTTACTCGAAAAAGTGTGATAAATTTATATATTATCGATAAACTTTCCAACCTTGATGGGTCATTGGAATAGTTTATTTTTATTTGATTAAAAATATATTTTATTCCAGAATTGGGAAAATTCATTTTATAATTTTATTTTTATATTATATATATTATGTATTGTATTTCATTATATTCATATGATATGGAGTTAAAAATGGAATCCTTGCTGAGTGAGCCCTTTACAGAAAGTAAGGAAAGGAAAATACTTAATATAATAGATATTAATATATATAATATAAAATAGAAAGCATATTGGCCGACCATATGATATATCATAATACATATTATATAAAAATATCCTAATACATATCAGTTGATCCAATGACTATTCATGATTTCATATTGAATCAATTCCATATCGGTTTTGAAATTAAATTAGAGAAATGTTATGGTAAAACTTCGTTTGAAACGATGTGGTAGAAAGCAACGTGCGACTTGAAGGACATGATTTACTGTGGATTTTTACATCCGCCATTTTCTATACGAATGAAGATGCTCTTGGCTCGACATAGTTTGTTCTGTTTTACTAGGAACCTAATTTGTGTTGGGTTCTAATCTAAAAAAGTACATGATGAAGCTCGAGCAGAAAGTATTGATTCATTTACCGGGGGAAGAATCTAGGGTTAGTGACACTAAAAATCAATAAGTTGAACCAACTTTGTAAATATATCCTCCATATATAAATTGAAAAAGGTTAATATTCAAACAAGTTTAAAATAAAAAAGTAAGTAAGATTTGTCGGAATTCGTAAAACTATTTCGATCATAAAGTGTATCACAAGGGAATCAATCTCTCATATTTCTTTCTATAGAAAGAAATATGAAAAAAGCAAAAGGTATGTTGCTATCTTTTTGAAAGGAATAAGTATCGCCGAAGTAATGTCTAAACCCAATGATTTCACAAAACAAGGATAAAGGATTCCGGAACAAGAAAACACTATTTTCAATTGTCTCAACAATTGGATCAAAATAAAATGCGGAATAAAAATTGATTTGAGACGAGACAAACAAAAGAGGTTAGAGACGGCTCAATAAATATCAATAAATATCTAAGGATTTCCTCAGAATTAACCAACTTGAGTTATGAGTACGAATGAGATCTTTTTTTTTTTTTTTTTTAGGAAATTTTTAAGGAAATGAGGAAGAAAAAACTACTTTAATCATAGTCTAATTTATTATTTATTCATTATTTGATTTGATATAATTATATAGTATATAGTTGCCGTTATATACAGAAATTAGAATCATTTTTTCTCGAGCCGTATGAGGATAAAACCTCCTATACGTTTCTAGGGGGGGCATTGTTTATCTATCCCGATGAGCCATCTATCGAATCGTTGCAATTGATGTTCGATCCCGAAGAGAAGGAAGAGATCTTCGAAAGGTAGGTTTTTATGATCCGATAAAGAATCAAACCTATTCAAATGTTCCCGCTATTCTATATTTCCTTGAAAATGGCGCTCAACCCACAGTAACTGTTCATGATATTTTAAGGAAGGCAGAATTATTTAAAGAAGGAATATTGGATTAACTGTTAATTTAATTAAAATTAAAGTCAAAAAAATTTTAATAAAAAAGAGAGGGTCCTAGCATCTATCTTTGTGTAATTATTTCTCCAGAATTTTTTTGTTCTTTTTTTGCTCACTTATTATAATTTATTTTTTATTGTTGGAATTTACCGACAAAGACGGGGTCAATTTAGGTTATTGTACCTCTATTGATTGAATCAACTCGATATTTTTCTATACTCCGCCTTTATTTATTTTTGCATTAAAATTTCTTTTCTTACTTATATTGTGCCAATCCAACACAAGGCCTTAATTTGATTTATTAATAATTTTTTTATCAGCATTCTATTAATATTGACAATGGCGTACCGAACAAATATAATTCGATCGTAGATAAATAAAATAGATTTGTTTATTCCTGCCCCATATTGCTTTTTTCTTCGCTTTATCCTTAGTCAAAAGTTAAATGATGTGTTTACTTAATTTACTGTTATACAAGACGTAAAAAAAAAAAAAAGAATGGATCAAGTGTTTTTAATCCAATTCTACTTATATTTAGTGGATTGGTGTTTATAATTGATTAAAAATTTTTTACTTTAATTTGATTTGTTGCTAGTTCAATGTTTTTATTTTGTTTTTATTTTGGTGGAATCCTGTATTGCAATCAATCCCATTTTTTTTTTATCGTGTCTACAATTCGGGTTGCTAACTCAACGGTAGAGTACTCGGCTTTTAAGTGCGACTATGATCTTTTACACATTTGGATGAAGCAACAAATTCGTCCAGACTATTGGTAGAGTCTATATAAGACCACGACTGATCCTAAAAGGTAATGAAGGAAAAAACAGCATGTCGTAATAATTTTTATAAAAATAGAACTTTTAATTTATCCTTACTTAACATTTTATATATGTTATTTTTGGAAGGAGACAAAGGAAATTCATATTTTATTTACAGTTGAGTCTAGTGAATAAATGGATAGAGTCTTTTAGGCCTAATTTTGGTAAAACAAAAAGCAACGAGCTTATATTATTAAATTGGAATAATGACCCGATCTAATTAGATGTTAAAAATAGATTAGTGCCAGTGCAGAAAAAGGGTTTTCCGCGAGTGAATTATTGATTCTTTTTATTTATTTTATTTTATGAAATAAATCCTAACTATTCTCTATTTATAGGTTGGAAACGGATGTGTAGAAGAAACAGTATACTGATAAAGTAAAAAGTAAAGAGAATCAAAATTTTTCCAAAATCAAAAGAGCGATCGGGTTGCAAAAATAAAGGATTTTTTACTCTCTTGTAATTTTAACGAAGGAAAAACCCATTGTATAGAAAAGGAGAGGAAAGAGATCCTGTTGATTGGATTCTAGGTCTCCGGGGTATAGGTTCTTATTATTCTTACTATATATACTGTAAGTATTATATCTACATAATTATAGACCCTGTTCGGACCATATTGCACTATGTATTATTTTATAACTATAACCCCAAAAAAGCCTCTTGTCCTATGTCTCTGTTTCAAGTCAAAATTTAAATGGAAGAATTACAAGGGTATTTCAAAAAAGCTAGATCTCCGCAACAACACTTCCTATATCCGCTTCTCTTGCAGGAGTTTATTTACACACTTGCTTATGATGATGGTTTAAAAGGTTCAATTTTTTATGAACCCATAGAATTTATTGGTTATGACAATAAATCTAGTTTAGTACTTATAAAACGTTTAATTACTCGAATGTATCAACAGAATTTTTTGATTTATTCGGTTAATGATTCTAACCAAAATGAACTCCGTGGGCACATCAATTATTTTTATTCTCATTTTTTTTATTCCCAAATAGTATCAGAGGGTTTTTCAGTCATTGTGGAAATTCCATTCTCGCTGCGATTAGTATCTTCCCCCGAAGAAAAAGAAATACCAAAATCTCAGAATTTACGATCTATTCATTCAATATTTCCTTTTTTAGAGGATAAATTATCTCATTTAAATAATGTGTCAGATCTATTAATACCCCATCCTATCCATTTGGAAATTTTGGTTCAAATCCTTCAATACTGGATTAAAGATGTTCCTTCTTTACATTTATTGCGATTCTTTTTACATAAATATCATAATCTGAATAGTTTTATTCAGAATAATAAAACTATTTATGTTTTTTCAAAAGAAAATAAAAGACTATTTTGGTTCCTCTACAATTCTTATGTATCTGAATGTGAATTTTTATTAGTTTTTCTTCGTAAACAATCCTGTTATTTACGATCAACATCTTCTGTAGCCTTTCTTGAACGTTCACATTTCTATGGAAAAATGGAACATATTATAGTAGTGTGTTGT